CCACGATTATATGACCAAGCATATATAACAGATATTATTTTATCTCTAATAAATTTCAGTTTATTAGGAATACTTTTAATAAATGAATTAAAGAAATTAAAATTTTGTAAAGATGAATAAAGAGGCTTATATAAAAAGGATGCTTTCAGGATTCCGAAAGAAGCTATACTGACTGAAAAAGTTCCATTTGTTAGAAATTCATACCAATCCCAATCCATATCCATCCATTTTTTTTTATTTTGATGTAAAAGGTTTATAGACAGAGTTAACACTTTGGATAATATATCCACCCGCAGTCCTTCTTGATTGAAGAAAGGAATTCCTATAACTCCAATGAATAAAGTAAATAGACCTAATATAAGCATAGGCAATAACATCGTATTGCCCGGCTCATGGGGATACGAAAAAAAGTTCTTAGTATCGAAATAAGGAATAGTAAAGAAAGGAACCGTCATATTTCTTACATTACTATTACTGCCATATTTTTTTTTGAAAAAAAAAGGAATCCTTTCATCATTATTCCTTGTTAATAAAGGTAATAAGCAAAAATTCTTTTTAATCACCCCTTGCCCCTCTCTACCCCATAAAGATATTGAATAGACCGAGCTTTTTTTTTTGCCACTGTAAGTTTGAAAATAAACATTTAAATGTCCCTCAAAAGTAAGTAAATAGATCCGAAACATATAAAATGCAGTTAATCCCGCGGTGGAAAAAGCAATTATTGCAAAAATTGGTGAATACAACCAACTATCATTAAGAATTTCATCTTTGGACCAAAAACATCCAAGAGGTGGAATACCACAAAGAGAAAGTGTACCCACTAAAAAAGCTGTTTTTGTAATCGGTACATGTTTTCTTAAACCTCCCATAAGAACCAGATTCTGGTTTTTATCTGGAGAATAGCCAACAATAGTTTCCATTGAATGAATAATAGATCCAGATCCTAAAAACAACAATGCTTTGGAATAAGCATGAGTAATCAAATGAAACAAAGCAGCTCGATAAGAACCCATACCTAAAGCCAATATCATATAACCCAATTGAGACACTGTAGAATAAGCTAAACCTCTCTTAATATCTTTTTGAGCAAGAGCTAAAGTGGCCCCTAAAAGTAAGGTTATTACACCTATCAAAGCTATTAGATTCATTATGTAGGGTAAAACTATTAAAAGTGGGAGAAGCCGGGCGACAAGAAAAATTCCGGCCGCTACCATAGTAGCGGCATGTATAAGAGCTGAAATAGGGGTAGGCCCTTCCATAGCATCGGGTAACCATACATGAAGGGGAAATTGAGCAGATTTAGCAATTGCACCAGCAAATAATAGAAAGGCACACAAAGTAGCAAATAAAAAATTAACTTCATTATTATAAACCAAGTTATTGAATATTTCAAACAAATCCCAAAATTCTAAACTGCCCGTTATCCAATAAAAACCCAAAATTCCTAATAATAAACCAAAATCTCCGACGCGATTAGTTACAAACGCTTTTTGACAAGCATTCGCTGCAGTAGGCCGGTTGAACCAAAAACCGATTAATAGATAAGAACACATTCCAACCAATTCCCAAAAAAAATAAATTTGTATCAGATTAGAACTAGTAACTAATCCTAACATTGAAGTATTGAAAAAACTCATATAAGCAAAAAATCTCAAATATCCCTGATCATGAGACATATAATTGTCACTATAAATAAGAACCATAATTCCAACCGTAGTGATTAATATTAACATAATAGAAGTAAGCGGGTCAACCAAAAAACCAAATTCTAAAGAAAAGTCATTATTGATAGTCCAAGACCATATAGATAGATAGACAGAAGGGTTATTTTTTTGTTCAATAAATAGATAGGTTGAAAAACTCATAACTATACTTAAGAATAAAACACTAGGAAAAACCCACATACGGCGAAGATCTTTTGTTGCCGTTGGAAAAAGTAGAAGTCCTACTCCTATTAATATAGGAACTGGAAGGGGAATAAAAGGTAAAATCCATGAATATTGATATGTATATTCCATAAAAATCTTTTTATTTTTATCTTAATTAATTGTTTCTGATTTACCTGCTCTTATTTTTTTTTTTTAAATGATAAAGGATCGGTTAATAAAATAAAAAATTAAAATATACAAAATATAGAATTTTCTAGCCTTAATTATTTTGAATCCTTTTTAACTATTTTAAAAATTTCATCAAATCAAGAGATTATTCAAATGATATGAAAAAATTACTATTGAAAAATAAAAAAAATAAACATAGTACTTTTTGTAAAATTTGATGAAAAAAATGAAAATTTACATTTTCATCTTAATTATTATTACGTATTATTAAGTATTACAACAATTTATATATCTATAGAGAAAGGATAAATACTTACACGAAAAGAAGTATTTGATCTGAATCCTAAAAAACTATAATTTTTCCCAGAAAAGTTATTTATTTTAGTTTGGGGTATTCATAATCATTATCATTAACCGATTTATTTTTGGAACTGAGTTGATTGTCTTTTATTTTTTTAGTAAAGACTATGATCATCAAACTATGACATACAAGACTTGACTTTACCTCAAATTAAAAGGAGGAATTAATAATAAAAAAAAAAAAATAGCTTTTATAAAACGATTTATTTTATATCGTCACTTTTAAAATTTTAAAATTATATGTACTCTTTTTTTGTGAGCCTGGCCAATTAAATTAAAAATTAATAGAAAAAATATAAAATTTTTAATTAATAAGGTAAAGGTATAGGGGTTGGTTTATTAAAACTTTCGGTATTTTTTAGTATGTATTTTAGCACCATTTTATTATCTGTATAAATGCATGTAGCGCTACAATACAAAAAAAAATAAACTATACGGGGATATTAAAATTAAAGAAGGGTACACAGTCCTTTTTTGTATTTTTTTTTTGATTATCAGATCAAATTTAATCAATTAGATTTTTATGACATAGCGAATTTTATAGATATGGATTTGAATGAGGATATAAGAGAAACAATAAAATAAATATTAATTATTCGATATTGTCTGGAATATAAAAAATCGTTTTTTTATTATTTATAATAAAAAATATAAATAAAATAATAAAAATAAAATATATATTTTATTCCTAGTACTATATTTACGCTTTTTTTCTATAATTCATATTTTTATGAAGGGAGTACAATCTATAAAATGAATAAATAGCTGGATAATAAAGAACAATTGGTTTTGAACACTAGATAATAGATGTCTTTGACATCCAACTATAGAAACTAAAAACTTATTATAATTTTTTAATGGCAGTTCCGAAAAAACGTACTTCTATCTCAAAAAAACGTATTCGTAAAAATATTTGGAAAAAGAAAGGATATTGGGCAGCATTGAAAGCCTTTTCGTTAGGTAAATCTCTTTCTACAAGGAATTCAAAAAGTTTTTTTTATGCAACAAATAAATAATCAAAGATTGGAATAATCTGAGTTGTTTTGATTCGAAAAACAGTAAGTCTAATTTGTTTCTAATTTATTTATAAGTTTTATTTTATATTACAAGTTAGAAAAAATTTTTAAATTATAATAAAATAATATTCTATTAAGTTAATATTTATATATTTAAATAGGTTAATATAAAAATATAAAATGAAAATAAAAAATATCTAAATATAAATATTTATATTCTATAATGTTTTGAACCGATCAATAGCAATCGTAAATTTCATTTGTTTCGCTTTTATAATAAAAATAAAAAAAATTCTTGTGTATACTTAAATTTAAATAAAAATGCTATACCCTTTTTTTTTTTTTTTAATTTTGAAATAAAGAATAAATGCAAGAACAAGATTTTAACTTTCTTTTGAGTATGCTTTATCGTTTTTATGATGGGGAAAATAAAAATCCCCATCGATTCGATAATAAAAAAAAATTAGATTTTATTGTCTATATTTTATAGCATAACTCTAGTACTTAGTGTATTAAATATATATTGAATATTTTTATTAAACTAATTAGAGAAGAGCATATAGAAAATTTGTAGTCACTAATAGGTTGTTCAAACTAATTAATTAAATTCAAAATGTGTTTTATAAATCATTCTTTCTTTAAATTATTATCAATAGATATACCCTAACTTTTAGTTTAACCCAATTAATAAAAAAAAATCCTTTTACTTTTTTTATTTTTAAGTGATTATAGGACGAATATGCCAAGTTTAGATCCTATGTTTCAACTGGAAGATCAATCAAAAATAAATAAATTTATATTGAATTGATTACTTCACTCTCGACAATTGAATAAAAAAAGGTTATTATGATTTCGAACAAGCCGCTATGGTGAAATCGGTAGACACGCTGCTCTTAGGAAGCAGTGCTATAGCATCTCGGTTCGAGTCCGAGTGGCGGCATGGCCTCTTCTAAATTATAAAAGAGTAAGTCCTATACTGAATTCAATTCCCCCCCTTTTTTTTTTTATTTTTATGATTTTTTCAACTTTACAGCATATATTAACACATATATCCTTTTCAGTCGTTTCAATTGTAATTACAATTCATTTACTAACCTTATTAGTAAATGAAATCGTAGGATTATATAATTCGTCAGAAAAGGGGATGATGGTTACTTTTTCCTGTATAACAGGATTATTAGTTACTCGTTGTATTTATTTACAACATTTACCATTAAGTAATTTATATGAATCATTAATCTTTCTTTCATGGAGTTTCTCCAGTATTCATATGGTTCCGTATTTAAAAAAAAAAAAAAAATATTTAAATTTAAACGCAATAACCGCGCCAAGTGCTATTTTTACCCAAGGTTTTGCTACTTCGGGTCTTTTAACTGAAATGAATCGATCCGAAATATTAGTACCCGCTCTCCAATCCCATTGGTTAATGATGCACGTAAGTATGATGATATTGGGCTATGCAGCTCTCTTATGCGGATCATTATTATCACTAATTCTTCTAGTCATTACATTTCAAAATTTCATAAGGATTTTTACTAAAATCAAAAATTTAGTAAAGGAGCCATTTGCGCCGGGCGAGATTCAATACATAATAGAAAAAAATAATTGTTTAATAAACACTTCTTTTCTTTCTTCTAGGAATTATTACAGGTTTCAATTGATTCAACAATTGGATCTTTGGAGTTATCGTATTATTAGTTTAGGCTTTATCTTTTTAACGATAGGTATTCTTTCGGGAGCAGTATGGGCTAATGAAGCATGGGGATCATATTGGAATTGGGATCCAAAGGAGACTTGGGCATTTATTACTTGGACCATATTTGCAATTTATTTACATACTCGAACAAATAAAAATTTTGAAAGTGTAAATTCTGCAATTGTGGCCTCGACGGGCTTTCTTTTAATTTGGATATGCTATTTTGGGGTTAATTTATTAGGAATAGGGTTGCATAGTTATGGTTCATTTCCATTAACATCTAATTGAATTTAAGAAAGGAAAGTACTTGAAAAATACAAAATAAACATAGAACAGTATAAGTGTATATAAGAAAACTTCGTGTAATCAAGCGAGAACCTTTTTGAATCAACTAATGGAAATGAATAAAATCAAAACTAAAGGGTTCTCGCTTGATTACATACCTAGTAATAATATAATTATTACTTTATTTTTCTCAAATTTAAGAGAAAAAAAGGACTTTTTTTTCATTGTCGAACAAACAATTTTAAAAATAATAGGATTTTTGTTTGATTTTTTGGTTTACTCACGAAAACTATGGATAAAAATAATTAGAGAGAAGAGCTTCGACTTTGTCAACTGATAGTGAGAAAACGAAATCTGGATAAATACCAATGGATATTATGGGTAAAAGAATAGAGATCGAAACAAACAATTCTCGCGGCCCAGAATCAACAAAATAAGAGTTTGGGGCATTAAAAAGCTTGTATCCATAGAACATCTGGCGTAACATAGATAATGAATAAATAGGAGTTAATATTATTCCAATTGCCATTACAAACGTAATTAGTATTTTTGGCATTAAAAGAAATTTTTGGCTAGTAAGTATTCCAAAAAATACTATCAATTCTGCAACAAAACCGCTCATGCCCGGTACTGCAAGAGAGGCCATTGATAACATACTGAAAGTCGTAAATATTTTTGGAAGTGTGATAGCCATTCCGCCCATTTCATCGAGATAAACGAGACGTATTCGATCATAACTCGTTCCTGCCAAGAAAAAAAGTGCAGCTCCAATAAATCCATGAGAGATTATTTGTAAAATGGATCCGTTTAGTCCTGTCTCGCTTATAGAACTAAGTCCTATAATTATGAAACCCATATGAGATACGGAGGAATAAGCTATTCTTTTTTTTAAATTACGTTGACCGGGAGATGTTGAAGCTGCATAGATTATTTGAATTGTGCCGACCATCATCAACCAAGGAGAAAATATAGAATGGGCGCGGGGTAATAATTCCATATTGATCCGAACCAATCCATACGCTCCCATTTTTAATAAGATTCCGGCTAGAAGCATACAAGTACTGTAATGTGCCTCTCCATGAGTGTCTGGTAACCAAGTATGTAAGGGTATAATCGGCGATTTAACAGCAAAAGCAATAAAAAATCCAATATATAATATAATTTCGAGTGCTACAGGATACGATTGATTAGCTGATGTTTCAAAATTTAATGTTGGTTCATTAGAACCAGCTAAACAAATACCTAGAATTGCCATTAATAAAAAGGCGGAACTTCCTGCAGTGTACAAAATAAATTTTGTAGCTGAATACAAACGTTTCTTTCCTCCCCACATGGATATAAGTAGATAAACTGGAATTAATTCTAATTCCCACATGATGAAAAAAAGTAAAATGTCTTGAGAGGAAAAAGGTCCTATTTGACCGCTATACATTGCTAACATAAGGAAATGGAATAATCGGGACTCTCGAGTAACCGGCCGAGCCGCTAAAGTAGCTAAAGTTGTTATAAACCCCGTCAGTAAAACGGGTCCTATAGAAATTCCATCTATTCCCAATCTCCAGGAAAAATCAAAAAAATCGATCCATTTATAATTCTCTGTCAATTGGATTAATGGCTCGTCGAATTGGAAATGATACCCGAATGCATAGGTTGTTAGAAGGAGTTCTATAATACAAATACATATGGTATACCACCTAATTACCTTATTTCCTCTATGAGGAAATAAAAAAATTAAGGAACCCGCAAATATTGGAAAAACTACAACTATCGTTAACCAAGGAAAAAAATTCGTGGTAAAAACAAGATACACTTGGACCAGAAAAGTGCGTGCTCAAAAAAAATATATTTTTTTGAGCACGCGCTTTTGTCGGTAAAGGTAAAAAAATAAAATGTAGTCGTATTCAAGTCGGATTTTTTGGAACGTATCAATAAGCTAGACCCATACTTCGAGTTGTTTCATGCCACAAATAAACTCGAACACTCAAGAAATCCGTTGGACAGGCGGATTCACATCTTTTACAACCCACACAGTCCTCTGTTCTTGGAGCAGAAGCAATTTGCTTAGCTTTACACCCATCCCAAGGTATCATTTCTAATACATCTGTGGGGCAAGCTCGGACACATTGAGTACACCCTATACACGTATCATAAATCTTTACGGAATGTGACATTGGATCTATCGATTATTTTTTTTAATAAAACATTTTCGATCTAGTAAATGAATCATATATTTAGATACCAGATGAATCAACGATTTAGATTTACCAGAATTTTTCTAATCAATCTACTTAGGGATGGGATCGACTCGTGGGAAAGCACCAAGATACTTTGATTTCTTATATTTTCGCAAACATGACCATACATTATGTATAATACATGCTAATTAGAATTTATGAATATTCTAATTTTTATAGTTTGGTTAATACTACTTAATAATTCATATTACTTATTCAACAAATTCGATTGATTGATATGAGTTGATTTTCTATTACGATAAATTGACGAAACAATAGCTGGTCCAATAGCTGCTTCAGCGGCTGCAATGCCTATAACAAAAATGGAGAAAATATTTCCTTTTAATTGGCGACTATCAAAAAAATCAGCAAATGTTACTAAATTTATATTAACCGCATTCAGTATAAGTTCAAGACACATAAGAGCTCTAACCATATTTCGGCTGGTGATCAATCCATATATGCCGATAGAAAATAAGTAGGCACTCAAAACAAGTACATGTTCGAGCATCATTAACCAACTCCTTATTAATTTCGATTCATTTAAATATAATATGAACAATAAGACAACGCATTCAATTGACTAGTATATAAAAAAAGTATGGAACAAAGAAATATATTGGGAATAGGTCGAATAAAATAATTTCTATTTTAGACATAAACAATTTTAAATTATAATTGAAGGGAAAGAAATGTGATAAGACAAAATAAAGTTTAATTTGTTTATAATTTGAAAGATTTATTATTGGCGCGCCACGGAAATTGCACCTATCAAAGCGGCTAAAAGAATTATCGAAATGAATTCAAATGGAAGAAAAAAATCTGTTGATAAATGAATTCCAATTTGTTGACTATTACTTATCAAATCGTGCTCTATAATCTGGTTTGATCTTGTAGTCCAAATAATGCCATACCATGATGTATCTGTAATAATAGATATTAGGAAACCAAAAATACTTGTACAAACCAGCAAAGTAACCCCATTCCCAAGGGTCCAAAGATTAAAATCTTTGTAATATTCTGAACTATTCATAAACATCACAGCAAATATGATTAAAACATTTATAGCTCCCACGTAAATAAGGAGTTGGGCAGCAGCTACAAAATAGGAATTTGATAGAATATAGAATAGAGATATAGAAACAAGAACTAATCCCAACGAAAAGGCACAATAAATTGGGTTGGTAAGTAATACTACTCCTATACCTCCTAAGATAAGACCTAATCCCAGAAAGACTAAAAGAAAATCATGTATGGGTCCATGCAAATCCATTATATGTAAGATAAGAGATAGATAAATCGAAATCTTTTTCATGACCTTATTGAGAACCAGACCAGAAAAAATAATTGATGATTCATAAGAAATTTCTACTTGCATTAAATCCTAAGAGGTGTGAATTAGTGTGGATACATTTATTGTACAAATTTCATGTTTTTTATGAATAGAGTAAGAGTTGCTCGAATACGAAACTATCCATTTCGAAATAATATCAGAGATATTAATTAATGAAATTTCAATACAAATTAAGACGTAATTCTTACCAACCAATCACCTGTTGATATTTGTAGTTCTTGATTATTGAGACCAAACAAAAAGGAAAAACTCATTTCTTTAAATCAAAACTAAACCCTAGAAATTCCAAAATTTTCTTTAATCAAGGATTTACTTATTTTTTATTTGAGTCGAATTCAAAATTGTTCGAATTGTATAATCATCAATTACTGCCATTGGTAAACGACCCAGGGCAATTTGATTATAATTCAATTCGTGACGATCATAAGTAGAAAGTTCATATTCTTCAGTCATTGATAAACAATTTGTTGGACAATACTCAACACAGTTACCACAAAATATACAGATTCCGAAATCAATACTGTAATTAAGTAATCGTTTCTTGCGAATATCAGTTTCCAATTTCCAATCAACGACGGGTAGATCTATAGGACATACACGAACACATACTTCACAAGCAATACATTTATCAAATTCAAAATGGATTCGACCACGGAACCGCTCCGCGGTGATTACCTTTTCATAAGGATATTGAATAGTTATGGGTAAACGATTTACGTGGGATAAGGTAATCATGAAACTTTGACCAATGTACCTTGCAGCCCGTACTGTTTGTTGACCATAGTTCATGAACCCAGTTATCATAGGGAACATATCGTGAATATATATATAATTTTATCTTTGTTTCTTTCTCTTATTTGATCCAAGTAGGAAATATAGAATATCATATGATATTCTTTTACAGTGAAAATAGTTGAGAAGAAGTTGTTAATAATAGATTACCGAGAGATATAGGTAAAAGAAATTTCCATCCAAGATTCAATAGCTGGTCCATTCTTATCCTAGGTAAAGTCCATCTTGTTGTGATAGGAATGAACAAGAACAAATAAGTTTTAGCTAATGTAATAAACATATCAATTGTCGGTTCAAAAACACCGTATGCTTTATTTATTTCAAAAAACTCAGAAACAAATATGTACGGAATAGAGAAATTCCAACCGCCCAAATAAAGAACTGTTACAAATAATGAAGAAACTAATAGGTTTAAATAGGAAGCAACGTAAAATAAACCAAATTTGATACCTGAGTATTCGGTTTGATAACCTGCTACTAATTCTTCTTCTGCTTCTGGTAAATCAAAAGGTAATCTTTCACATTCTGCTAGCGAAGAAATTAGAAAAATAATAAACCCTATAGGTTGACGCCACAAATTCCACCCCCCAAAACCGTATTTTGATTGTGTCTCAACTATATCAACTGTACTTGAACTATTAGATAATTATAGTCGGTGATACCATCACTGTTTCCATCGCTATTCCAGAACCGTACATGAGATTTTCACCGCATACGGCTCCTTGAGGACCTTAAATAAATCTAAAGGTTGGGTCGTATTATTTTTTATCTTGATCTGTTTATAAGATGTATAAGATTAAAATTTTTTGTACGATCCCGAATTAGACCAATTGAATTCTGTATGTTCTGCTTTAATAATAATTTATATTATTTATAATATAAATTTTTTAATATAAATTAAAAAAATTTAAAGTGCTTCTGAATTGATCTCATCCTTTGATTTAAAAATTTCAGTAATCATTTTAAGTTTTCCTTGTTGAGTAATAACTTAATTCTTCAATCAAATACTCCTTATAAAGATATCAATAACCCTTACTTTTCACTTACGAAAAGAAGTATACATTAATTCATGAATTATGATACGAATGCTATCTATATAAATATGAATATAGAAAGGAAAGAATAAAAAATAAAATATATTTTTTATTCTTTTTTATACTATAATTGCATTTCTTTCTATTTTTTTTTTTTCGTTTCTATTCTTCTTTCTGTTTCTGCGAAAAGTGGGTTTACAAAATCAAAACAAAGGATTTTTTCGTTTCCGATAGTCATTTATTTAATCGACGGATAGGAGCATACTCTGGATCGGAATCGTGGGGAGTACTGCCTGATCATTTCTACCAACTTAAAGCCCCAATTAATATTCTTTAAGTACATTATGCAGAAATATTATTTTACATAATCTCCATTACAAATCCTTTGTGTATTTTGGTGTTTCTACTCATCCACTCGTTTTTGTTCAATCATCAAAGGTAATCCATGTACGATAATACATACAAACGATAGTGAAAACTCACTATGGTGTATCTTTTTAACCCGCTTCAAGTCAGGATGACTAATTACCTAATCTTGGGGCAAACGCTTTCTTCCGCTTATGTTTATCCGTTCAACTCTCTAACTCTTATACATAGAAAATGAGACTCAAGTTTTTTACTGCCAATTTTTATCTATAAGCTGTTTTCTTTCACTCATATAACTTTCTGATTTAGTTCATCCAGCCGAATACTGAATAAAAAATGAAGATATTTACTCAATTCATTCCGCCATAAAGGAAGAAATAGAGAAAAATTTATGTCTTAACGAGTCGCACGTAGAGATATTGATAACACACATAAAGTTAATGGTATTTCATAACTAATCGATTGAGCAGCAGCTCGTAGACCACCTAAAAAAGAATATTTATTATTTGACCCGTATCCTGACATAAGAAGGCCAATGGGAGAAATACTTGAAACGGAAATCCATAAAAAAAGACCGATATTGAGATCCGATAAAACAAGGCGAGAACCAAAAGGAACTACTGAATAGCTTACTAAAATGGATATGACCGCTATGGATGGTCCGATACTGAATAAACGAGTATCTCCTCTAGATGGAAAGAGATTTTCTTTGAAAAGAAGTTTTGCCCCATCGGCTAAAGCTTGAAGAACTCCTAAAGGTCCGGCGTATTCAGGGCCAATACGTTGTTGTAGCCCTGCGGATATTTCTCTTTCTAACCATACAATTACTAGTACACCCATTGTGATTCCCAATACAGGAGTAAAAATAGGAATAAGTATCCATATAATTCCATAAGCCTCTTTTAACAATTCCAATCTAGAAAAAGAATTGATATCTTGTACTGCTGTTCTATCAATTATCATTTCAACGATCAACTTCTCCCATAATGATATCTATGCTACCGAGTATTGTCATAATATCAGCCAATTTCATTCTTTTAACTAACTGAGGAAGAATTTGCAAATTGATAAAACCTGGCGGGCGAATTTTACACCTCCAAGGAAAAACGCTCTGATCCCCTATTAGAAAAATTCCCAATTCTCCCTTTGGGGCTTCAACTCTCACATAGAGTTCTTGTTTCGGCAATTCAAATGTAGGAGAAGGTTTTTTACTAATAAATCGATAGTCAAAATCATTCCATTCTGGATTCCTTTCTCTATCAAAGTATCGGTTTTCTAAATTCTCATACGGCCCCCCCGGAATTCCTTCTAGAGCCTGTTGAATTATTTTTATGGATTCTGTCATTTCTCCAATTCGAACTAGATAACGAGCTAATGAATCTCCTTCTTTTTGCCACTGTATTTCCCAATCAAATTCGTCGTAACACTCATAATGATCAACTTTACGGAGATCCCATTGTATTCCAGAAGCTCGTAGCATTGGTCCTGATAAACCCCAATTTTTTACTTCCTCTCTCCCAATAATGCCTACCCCTTCAACTCGTTCTAAAAAAATAGGATTTCGTGTAATAAGTTTTTGATATTCAGTAACTCCTGTTAAAAAATAATCGCAAAAATCTAAACATTTATCGATCCAGCCATAAGGTAAATCGGCCGCTACTCCTCCAATACGAAAAAAATTATGCATCATTCTCATACCAGTGGCGGCTTCAAATAGATCATATACTAATTCTCTTTCTCTGAAAATATAGAAGAAAGGAGTCTGCGCCCCGAGATCTGCCATAAAAGGACCGAGCCATAAGAGATGCGAAGCTATACGACTCAACTCCAACATAATTGTTCGGATATAGCTGGCTCTTTTAGGTACTTGGATATTTCCCAACAACTCTGGCCCGTTTACGGTTATTGCTTCTGTGAACATGGTAGCTAAATAATCCCAACGTGTTACATAAGGCAGATATTGTATAATTGTTCGGTTTTCCGCAATTTTTTCCATTCCTCGATGTAAATATCCTAATATTGGTTCACAATCAATAACATCTTCACCGTCGAGAGTAACAATGAGTCGAAGAACACCATGCATTGATGGGTGGTGGGGGCCCATATTTACTATCATGAGGTCATTTCTTGCAGCTGGTATATTCATAGGTTTTTCCTCCGTTCATTCTTTCATGAATTACTGAAAGTTAAAATAAGTTCATTAAAATTCAAGATCTAATAAATCAAATAATTCAAAACGACTCTTCAAATCAAATTAACGCGTTTTTGAGTACCGAATATTTAACTGATTAATTAATTGTTTATAACGTATTCTATTTTTCTTTGACAAATAAGACAGCATCCTTTGGCGTTTTCCCAAAATTTTACGGAGGCCTCTCTTAGATAAATAGTCTTTTCTGTGTAATTCCAAATGTGACGAAAGTGTTCGTATCCTATTAGTGAGCCTTAGTATTTGAAATGCAACAGACCCCCTCTTTTCTTCTTTTTCTTCGTACGAAATAATCGAGATGAATGACTTTTTTACCATGAAATTAAATCTTTTCCCCCTCTCCCCCCACTGGCCCTTAATTACTATATATTTTTATTGATCAATAATAATAATAGTGCTACTCATTTTTTTTTGGTATACACAATAGAATAAAACAATCTTAATTTTGTTAAAAATTAGCAATTTAAAAATTGTATTCGAATAGGTAGACAAAAAGATGGTTGTCTACACTCACAAAAGATAAAAAATTCTACCCCTAAAATTTAAAAATAAAATAAATGACGAATATTTTTTCATCATTTATAGATATTGATATGTCATTGAATTAGTATCATGTATCAGAATGGAATGTAAAAAAACGTATGCGTGCTTCTTTTTGTCTTCATATACGCAATCCAGCACGGGAAATAAAGTAAATCCATCTGTATTTAACTTTTTTTCAGTACACGGTCAATTCATTTTTAAATTGCGGATACATATGTGTCCTTACCATACTGAAACGACTACCATTATTGGTATCAAACCAATATCGATTGATACAAGCGAAATCTTCTAATCGATAATTAGGCCAAAGAAAGAACTTTAATTTAATTAGTGTATTTTTATCTCTTTTTCTTTTATTCAAAACTGGACTCTTTACCGTATTTTCATTACAAAATGTCACATTTAGGGACATACCATTTCTATTCATAAAATAGAAACAAATTAGAATTCTCAATTCTCTACGACGTCTAGGGGATAAAATACTTTCAGGAACAAACAAATCATAATGATTTTTGTCTCTATTTTCAGCCATCTTTTGATGTTTTGGAATGAATTCATCAGAATTTTTCTTATTAACCTGAGCTTTTTCTCGGTGCCTTTGATTAATTGTGCACTTACTCTTATGAACCACAGAAATACCTATAGTTTGATACATAAAAAATTGTCCTTCCTTTTTTATAGACAGACGAATGGGTTCGATAAGTAATATTCCCTTTTTAAGCAATTCTGTAAGAGTTAAATTTTTCTGAATCATTAAAATATCCAGATTCAGCTCGCCCCTTTGAATAGAGGCTATAGTAACTTCTTTTGGGTTTATCAGTCTAAGCAGGAGACAATATACTTTAATGTTATTCATTGTTTTTTGATTTAAAAGATCATCCCATCTCAATTGAAAAAGCAAATATCTTTTTAGTAAGAAATCAAACTCTGCGTCTATGTTTATGTTCTTCTTGTATTGTTTTTTCTTTTTTTTCATCTTTGATACCGCAGAATTTTCTTCAATATCTTTTTCGTGCTTTAAAAGAGTTGATTCAAAATCTGTTTGGACTGCGCATTTTTTTTCTCTTTGATTTTCTTTTTTTAATTCAAGAGATTTTTTTTCATTTGAAAAAATTGATATAAATCTTTTTTTTTTTACAGTGGTGTTTTTATTTTCACTGGCATTTTCGTTTACATTAAAAAGAAATTTGATTGGTCTGTCCCATGAATTAATTTTATACGAATTATACAGTATTAAAAATTCTGGGAAAAACCAAAGCTCGAAATTTGATATGGGACAACTTATTATTTCTTCATTCATTCTCATCCAATCAAAAAGTTTTGTTTTATTGGATGGGTTGATTTCTTTATTTTGATGAATCGTAGGATAAAAAAGACTTTTCTTGTCTATTTTATCAATTATTTTATAATTATAATTATTAGCCCTAATCTTAGTATATTTATTCTTGTCGGTGTCAGTATCCATATTGCTCCAAGCCCCAATATCGATTTTCTTCCTAAGACGAAAATTGAGAAATATACAATCAAAATATTTTCTATCCGGATTTGTCTTTATATCTATAATATCTATAATATTATTTTCTACTAGATAATTATTGATCGGAATACCCATCGGCGTATTAAAAAATTTTCGTTTATGTTCGTTGGAATTATAAAAAATATATTGGTTATGATTTACTTGTAAGGGGAATCCAAAAATATAAGAATCTTTCTTATCCTTATACTTAATAAAATTATATGATAAAAGATTGTATCTATGTTGTTTTTTAACATTTTTTTTTTTTTTTTCGAAGTTAATTAATTGGTTTTTTTCATATGAATAACGTTTGTTTAAATGTTTATTTTGAACTATAAAGTTTTGATTTACTATATTTTTCCTTTTTTGTGGTACTAACGTAGACTGAGATAAATCATCTTGATAATAACCTTTTATCCAATTTTTACATTGATGTATTCCAGAATTTCGTAGGTTCTTATGTCTTAAATCGGAATGTAATATTTTATGTGTTCCAAAAAAATAATCCTTTATTTCATTCTTAAGAAAAAGAGATCTTTCATTATATTGAAAGACATATCTCAATCTTAACTTATATAAATTATAAAAGTTAAAGACTGTTTTTTGTAATAATTTGTAAAAGACATATGCTTGTGACAAATAAGATAAGTCACAAAAAGTATGTGAGTTCTTATTACTAATATTAGAAAGTGACTCTTTTATAGTATAAATAAGCTGAGTTTTCTTTTTTTTTGTGTTATCCATTTTTTCTTGATTTGTTTCATTTTTGTAAATATAGTTATTATAGGAACTGTATTTATTAAGAATTTTTTTTGGTGATTCAAAAAAAAAAGAAAAAAAAAGTTGTGCATTTTTTCTAGGAATATTACTGATATATAAAAAGATATTTATATATATCCTTTCAATGAAAAAGTTTATAAAATAATTTGCTTTACGAATTAGTTGAACTTTTTTTCTTTTTAAAATATGCCTAATATTTTTTGGTGATTCCAATCTTTTATCATCATAACTCATTTTGTTAAAACTAATATTTATATGTAGGCTTATAAACTTTTTTTTTTTGTCTTTTGAAATTGTTTGTAGTTGATTGATGATTGTCTTTCTTCTATCAGTTAGATCTTGTATTTTTTTTTTTGTCAAAGAAAGAGTTGTGCAATTCGTGGATTCAATGTTAATCGATGATTCATGAATTATCTCATTATTTCTTATCAAAGTTTTTTCTTTTTTGCTTTCATTCAATTCATATATTTCTATTTGTCTCGATCCAAATAATATAATTTGGTTCATTTTTGATAATTCTTTTATTTTTTTTTTTATAAATTTAATGTTTTTATTTTTAATAAACCATTTTTTTCTTTCTTTTGAGATATTTATAAAAAAATTTCTTCTTTCTTTTAAAATTATTAGAACTCTAAAACATTTCTTTTTCAATTTTATAAGTTTTTTTTTGAGTTCTTTAAGAATAGGTTCAAAAAATGAAAGTTTTTTTCGTGGAGAACCAAAAGGAAGTTCAGTTTCCATTCCAAAAACTGTTAAAAAAAAAAAATCATTTTTTTGTTCTTTATTTTTCAGTGGATAGTTATAAGTTTCTCGTCGCTTAAACTTAGATTTGTGCCAAGGTTTCAGATGAAAAGGAAATAGGATCTTTATCTGAATACCGTCTCTTAACCAGTTTTTAGGAAATTCTTTTTCTGATAATTGAACGCCGTTATAGGTGCATTTAACATGCATTTCTCTCTTCCAATCCTTTAAATCCTCGGACCATTCGGGAAATTGAAATAATAGTATACGACCGATATTTTTAACTATTATCAATGATGGTAATATAATATATTTTCTCAGAATTGATTGGGTTATTAATAAAAGACCTCTTATTACTTGAGCAACTCCAAACCTAGCCCAGGCTTTTCCTACTTCTATACGTGTTTTCTCTCTTCTTTTTTGTTCTTCTCTTTTCTTAGCTTTTTTTTTAGTACTTTCTTTTGCCCTTTTCTCTGTATAATCTATAATTTTTAATTCTGTGTTTTTCCATAGCCAA